TTTTGTAAATAGAAAACTTAACATTGCTATCACACGAATTGAAAAGCCTTATGGAAACCCTAATATTCTTGCAGAATTTATAGCCGGCCAATTAAAAAATCGAGTTTCTTTTCGCAAAGCAATGAAAAAGGCTATAGAATTAACTGAACAAGCAGATACAAAAGGAATTCAAGTGCAAATTGCAGGACGTATTGACGGAAAAGAAATTGCGCGTGTTGAATGGATCAGAGAGGGTAGGGTTCCACTACAAACCATTCGAGCTAAAATTGATTATTGTTCCTATACAGTTCGAACGATCTATGGGGTATTAGGCATCAAAATTTGGATATTTATAGACGGGGAATAATAAACCTTTATTTGCCTTTCCATTCTATCCAGCGATGGAACAAAAAATGATAAATTCGTTTCTTCTTTTTCTTTTCTGTTCAATAAAAAAAAATGAAAAATTATAATTCTATAGGGTTGAATAAAAATTCAATTAATCTTTTGATAAAATTGCTATGCTTAGTGTGTGACTCGTTGGTTTTTTGAGGGTTAGTATAAAAAACCAGCCCCATAGTATAAACAAATAACTATAGAAGTAATAACCAACTCATCACTTCGTATTATCTGGATCCAAAGAACCAGTCAAGATATGATATATTGTTCATATTGTTGTAGCAACTGAAATCTTTTTTTATTAAAAAAATCTGCTTCTAAGTTGTCAATCGAAATAAAAAAAAAGGGTATGGATAAATGGAAGGATGAGAGAAAGAAAGAAAAAGAATATTGATGATATATAATTCCAATATGTAAGGTCTATGAGTCATCTCATAAAAAAGCTGTGTAATAAAGCATCAATACGGATTCATCATTAAATGGATCTACTCATCGAACAAAAAATAAAGAGCTTCGAGCCAATAAAGACTAAGAATATTGACTCAAGAACTAATAGCTCCATTGTAGAATTGAGACCTAACCATAAAGTAAGAAGCGATGGGAACGATGGAACCTGTGAATTCAAAAGATTCTAGTGAAAATGAATTCGAATGATTCATTGATCGGGATGGCGGAACCGACCAGAGACCAATTTATCTATTCGGAAAAGTTATGAACTAATGATAGAACTGAAATATAAATTGAAAGAGTAAATATTCGCCCGCGAAAACTTTATTTTATTGATTTTCTTGGATTGCTAAATTTGGGTCAATCCAATACGATAAAGAGTAAAACAAAAGAAAGATTCGTTTTAACATTCTAAAAACCATATATATAAATATAAGAAAAAAATAGTTATTTAATATATTTAGTTATCTATACAAACAAGATATACAAATTAATAATAGATTTGATCTAGATTAAATGAAATCCATGATTCAGTATATTATTTATTAAATACATGTATATCTTAATTCAAATTATATTATATCTGAATTCAAAATCTTTAATTTGAATTCATTTTATTCGCGAGGAGCTGGATGAGAAGAAACTCTCACGTCCGGTTCTGTAGTAGAGATGGAATTCAAAACAAACCATCAACTATAACCCCAAAAGAACCAGATTCCGTAAACAACATAGAGGAAGAATGAAGGGAATATCTTATCGAGGTAATCATATTTGTTTTGGTAAATACGCTCTTCAGGCACTTGAACCCGCTTGGATCACATCTAGACAAATAGAAGCAGGTCGACGAGCAATGACACGAAATGCACGTCGTGGTGGAAAAATATGGGTCCGCATATTTCCAGATAAACCAGTTACAGTAAGACCCGCAGAAACACGTATGGGTTCAGGTAAAGGCTCTCCCGAATATTGGGTAGCTGTTGTTAAACCAGGTCGAATCCTTTATGAAATGGGTGGAGTAACAGAAAATATAGCTAGAAGGGCTATTTCAATAGCAGCGTCCAAAATGCCTATACGAGCTCAATTCATCATTTCGGGATAAAAAAGAAATAGGCCTTGGGTAAAAAAAAAATAGCGGGTGCAGGTTTCTTTTTTTGGACAAACAATATTTCTTTTTTTCTTCGACCTTTGTATTGTAAAAAACAGATAAAAAAAATGATATGATTCAACCTCAAACCCATTTGAATGTAGCAGATAACAGCGGGGCTCGAGAATTGATGTGTATTCGAATCATAGGAGCTAGCAATCGTCGATATGCTCATATTGGTGACGTTATTGTTGCTGTGATCAAAGACGCAGTCCCAAACATGCCTCTAGAAAGATCAGAAGTGGTCAGAGCTGTAATTGTCCGTACTTGTAAAGAACTTAAACGTGACAACGGTATGATAATACGATATGATGACAATGCTGCAGTTGTGATTGATCAAGAAGGAAATCCAAAAGGAACTCGAGTTTTTGGTGCGATTGCCCGAGAATTGAGACAGTTCAATTTTACTAAAATAGTTTCATTAGCTCCCGAGGTATTATAAAATGAGACCACGATATGGTTATAGTAGGGTATTTAAAAGAAATAGATTAAGATTAATTAGAAATAGATTAAGATTAATTTAGTAGATTT